TCAAGCGAAGAAGTGCGGTCTTTATTGACAGAACGGGAACGAGAACACATCGATTCCGAAGACCGAATAAAAAGTTTCAATTTTTTATTCGATGCAGTTATAACGGATCCCAATGATCAAAAAATTAGAAAAAAAGCGATAAAAGAAATTAGTAAAAGAGTTCCCCGGTGGTCATACAAATTAATCGATAATGTATACCAAGAACTGGGAGAATACGACGAAAATGTAAGAAGGAAACATGCATTTCGTTCACGAAAAGCCAAACGTTTAGTGGTTGCTGTTGATCACCAGACAAAAGAGGATGTGACTTTGCCCCATTATTTGGAACAATCGGATTTTCGTCGATATATAATAAAAGGTTCCATGCGCGCACAAAGACGTAAAACCGTTATTTGGAAACCACTTCAAGCAAATGCCCATTCCCCTCTTTTTTTGGACAGAATAGACAAAACCCTTTATTTGTCTTTTGATATTTCCCAGCTGATGAAAGTAATTCTTCGAAATTGGATGGTAAAAAATAAAAACCAAAAACTTTCTGATTATACAAACGCAAAGACAAGAAAATTGGACAAAAAAGAAAAAAAGAAGCTCAAAGGCGAAAGATACCAAAGACAAGCAATGGTACGTATAAAACAAGCAGAAAGCTGGGATAAGCGTTTACTTACTCGAATACTAAGAAGTTCTATGTTAGTAATCCAATCGATTCTTAGAAAATATATTGTATTACCGTTATTGATAATAGCTAAAAATGTGGTTCGCATACTATTATTCCAAGATCCCGAGTGGTCCGAGGATTTTAAGGATTGGAATCGTGAAATTTATGTTAAATGCACTTATAGTGGTGTTAATTTATCTGAAACAGAATTTCCGAAAAACTGGTTAATAGAAGGTATTCAGCTAAAGATCCTATTCCCCTTTCACCTGAAACCCTGGCACGGATCTACGATACAATCCTCTCATAAAGATCCAAAAAGTGAACACGAAACTGATTTTTGTTTTTTAACAATTTTGGGGCTGGAAACTGACATGCCGTTCGGTTCTCCCCAAAAACGACGTTCCTTTTTTGAACCCATTTTTAAAGAACTAAAAAAAAAAATTCGAAAATTGAAAACTAAGTCTTTTATAGTTTTAAGGGATTTTAAAGAAGGAAAAATAAAAGAACTTTCAAAAATAAACTTGAGAGAAATCGAGAAATTGAGGGAAACTCAAAAAAATTCGATAATCAGTAAGCAGATGATTCACGAACCGTCTATTGAAATTTCATCTATGGATTGGACGAAATTATCCCGGACTGAAAAAAAAATGAAAGATCTGACTAATAGAACAAGCAGAATCCGAAATAAAATATATAAAATTACAAAAGAAAAGAAAAAAGGATCGCTAACTCAAGAAACAAATATTAGTTCGAACAAACCAACTTATTCTGTTAAAAGATTAGACCCATCAAAAAGGATTTGGCGGATATTAAAAAAAAGAAACGCTCGATTAATCCGTAAATCCTATTTGTTTCTAAAATTTGGCATTGAAAAGATATACAGAAATATTTTTATATCTACCCTTACTATTCCAAGAATCAATACAAAACCTTTTCGTGAATCAACAAGAAAACAAATGAAAATTATTGAGAAAAACATCCACAATAATGAAGCAAATCCCGAAAGAATTAATAAAACAAATAAAAATAGAATTATTTCGACTATCCAAAAATCGATTTCTAAGACTAGTAATAAGAATTCAAAGATTTCTTGTAATTTATTGTCTTTTTCACAATCACAAGCATATGTATTTTACAAATTATTACAAGTCCCAATTTTGAACTTTTATAATTTAAGACCCGTTCTTCAATATCACGGAACATCTCTATTTCTTAAGAATGAAATAAAAGATTTTTTTGAAAAACACGGAATCTTTAATTACCAATTAAGACATAAACCCCTTTGGAATTTTGGAAGGAATACACGAAAACACTGTTTAAGCGGGCATTATCAATATGATTTATCTCGGATTAAATGGGCTAGATTAGTACCACAAGAATGGCGAAATAGAGCCAATCAACACTGTATGGCTCAAAATAAAGATTTAATTAAAAGAGATTCGTATGAAAAAAATGGATTAACTCATTACGAAAAACAACATTTTTTTGAAGCAGACCTATTACGTAATCAAAAATCGAATTTTAAAAAACACTATAGATATGATCTTTTATCATATAAATCGCTTAATTATGAAGATAAGAAAGACTCGTATATTGATAGATCACTAGTCCAAGTAAATAATAAAGAAGAGTATTATTCTAATTACAATAGAAAGAAAGTAAAATTGTTGGCTATGCTGGGAAGTATCTCTATCAATAATTATATAGGGGAAGATTATATTATGGATATGGAAAAATTCTTGTATAGAAAATATTTTGATTGGAGAATTCTTAATTTTTGTCTTAGAAATAAGGCCAATATGGAAGCCTGGGTTGATATGGATACTGGTACCAGCAGTAATCAAAATACTAGGATTGGGTCCAATAATTATCAAAAAATTAATGCAATTAATAACAGAGTCCCCTTTTATCTTAGAATTCATCAAGATGAAGAAATTAACCCATCCACTCAAAAGGGGTTCTTTTGTGATTGGATGGGAATGAATGAAGAAATACTAAGTTGTCCTATATCAAACCCAGAATCTTGGTTCTTCCCAGAATTTGTACTACTTTTTAATGCATATAGAACGAAACCCTGGATTATACCAATCAAATTACTTCTTTTCAATTTTAATGGAAATAGTAAGAAAAATAGAACCGGAAAGAAAGAGGCGGATCTTTTTATATCACCTACTCAAAAAGAATATTTGGAATTATCGAATCAAAGTAAAGAAGAAAACGAACTCGCAGACCAAGGAACTCCGAGATCGGATGCACAAAAGCAAGTAATTCTTGGATCAGTTCTCTCAAACCAAGAAAAAGATGGTGAAGAAAATTATACGGGATCGGACATGAAAACCCGTATAAAGAAAAAGCAATCCAAAAGAGAAACCGAAGTACAGCTCGATTTATTCCTAAAAAGATATTTGTGTTTGCAGTTGCGATGGAGGGGTGCTGTTTCTTTCAGAGAAAAAATACTCAATGATATGAAAGTATATTGTCAGCTGGTTCGACTAATAAATCCTAGCGACGTTACTATAGCCTCTATTCAAGGGGGAGAAATGAGTCTGCCTATTTTGATCACTAAGAAGAATTTCGATCTTAAAGAATTGACGAAAGGGGGAATGCTTATTATCGAACCCCGTCGTTTGTCTGTAAAAAATGATGGACAATTTTTTCTATATCAAATCGTAGGTATTGCATTGGTTCATAAGAATAAGCGCAAAATTACTAAAAGATACCAAGAAAAGGGCTATGTTGATAAAAAAGATTTTGATGAATTCATTGCAAAACATCAAAAAATGACTGGAAATATAAACAAAAATCATTATGATTTGCTTGTTCCTGAAACTATTTTACTCCCTAAACGTCGTAGAGAATTAAGAACCCTAATTTGTTTCAATTCGAAGAATCAAAATGGTATGCAGAAAAATCCAGTATTTTTTAATAACGGAAAGGGCGGCGGCCGCGTTTTGGATAAAAACAAAAATCTTGCTCGAGAGAAAAATCAACTAATTCAATTAAAGTTCTTTCTTTGGGCCAATTCTCGATTAGAAGATTTAATTTGTATGAATCGGTATTGGTTTAATACCAATAATGGGAGTCGTTTCAGTATGGTAAGGGTCCATATGTATCCACGATTGAAAATTCGTTAATAGTGTGCTTTTCCTATCTATCATGTCCCATTTTGGGATATGAAAACAAAGAAATGTATACATGTCTTGTCTTCCATTCCAGTCTGATACAAGATACCAAATTAATGGCGAACATTTTAATTAGATCCATAAATGAATCAAGAAACTCTTTTTTTTAGGTCCAAATTTTTCTCTTTTGCCGAAATATCCATCCTTTTAGATGCCTAATCAAATTGAAAATTGGATTGATTATTGATATTGATTTTCTAGCAAGTTCATAACGAACTTAAGATTATTGTGTATATCAAATTGAAGTAACTAGTATTATTATTACTGATCAGTAAAATTCATCTTAAAAAAGGAAGGGAGAGGGGTTTCGTTTTATGGTAAAAAATGCATTCATCTCAGTTAGGGTTCAAGAAAAAAAAGAAAAAAACAGCGGATCGGTTGAATTTCAAGTATTTCGTTTCACCAACAAGATCCGGAGACTTACTTCACATTTAGAATTGCACAGAAAAGACTATTCATCTCAAAGGGGTCTACGTAAAATTTTGGAAAAACGCCAACGTCTACTAGCTTATTTGTCAAAGAAAAATAGAGTACGTTATAAAGAATTAATTAGTAAGTTGAATATCCGGGAGTCAAAAAATCGTTAATTTTAAATTTGAAAAAAAAAAAAATTTCGAATTATTTGATTTTGACTGTTGATGAACTTCTTGTTGTTTTCAACAATTCATGTAAGAATGAATCGAGGAAAAACCTATGAGTATACTAGCTACAGAAAAAGAAAAAGAATTTATGATAGTCAATATGGGACCTCACCACCCGTCAATGCATGGGGTTCTTCGTCTCATCGTTACTCTAGACGGTGAAGATGTTATTGACTGTGAACCAATATTGGGTTATTTACACAGAGGGATGGAAAAAATTGCGGAAAACCGAACAATTATACAATATCTGCCTTATGTAACCCGTTGGGATTATTTAGCTACTATGTTCACAGAAGCAATAACTGTAAATGGACCAGAACTGTTGGGAAATATTCGCGTACCTAAAAGGGCCAGCTATATCAGAGTAATTATGTTGGAGTTGAGTCGTATAGCTTCCCATCTGTTATGGCTTGGCCCTTTTATGGCAGATATTGGTGCACAGACTCCTTTCTTCTATATTTTCAGAGAAAGAGAATTAGTATATGATCTGTTCGAAGCTGCCACCGGTATGAGAATGATGCATAATTATTTTCGTATCGGAGGAGTAGCAGCTGATTTACCCTATGGTTGGATAGATAAATGTTTGGATTTCTGCGATTATTTTTTAACAGGGGTTGCTGAATATCAAAAACTTATTACGCGAAACCCCATTTTTTTAGAACGAGTTGAAGGAGTAGGCATTATTGGTGGAGAAGAAGCAATAAATTGGGGTTTATCAGGACCAATGCTACGAGCGTCTGGAATAGAATGGGATCTTCGTAAAGTTGATCATTATGAGTGTTATGACGAATTTGATTGGGAAGTCCAGTGGCAAAAAGAAGGGGATTCCTTAGCTCGTTATTTAGTCCGAATCGGTGAAATGACGGAATCTGTAAAAATAATTCAACAGGCTTTAGAAGGAATTCCGGGAGGCCCCTATGAAAATTTAGAAATCCGCTGCTTTGATAGAGAAAGCGATCCAGAACGGAATGATTTTGAAAATAGATTCATTAGTAAAAAGCCTTCTCCTACCTTTGAATTGACAAAACAAGAACTTTATGCGAGAGTAGAAGCCCCAAAAGGAGAATTGGGAATTTTTCTGATAGGGGATCAAAGTGGGTTTCCTTGGAGATGGAAAATTCGCCCACCGGGTTTTATCAATTTGCAAATTCTTCCTCAGTTAGTTAAAAGAATGAAATTGGCTGATATTATGACGATATTAGGTAGTATAGATATCATTATGGGGGAAGTTGATCGTTGAAATGATAATTGCTACACCCGAAGTACAAGATATCAATTCTTTTTCCCGATTGGAATCCCTACAAGAGGTCTATGGGATCCTATGGGTGCTTGCCCCTATTTCGATTTATGTATTGGCAATCACAATAGGTGTCCTAGTAATTGTGTGGTTAGAAAGAGAAATATCTGCAGGAATACAACAGCGTATTGGGCCTGAATACGCCAGCCCTTTGGGAATTCTTCAAGCTTTAGCCGATGGGACAAAACTCCTTTTCAAAGAAAACCTTCTTCCATCTAGAGGAAATAGTAGTTTATTCAGTATTGGTCCATCTATAGCAGTCATAGCAATTCTACTAAGTTATTCAGTAATTCCTTTTAGTTATAACCTTGTTTTAGCTGACCTCAATATCGGTATTTTTTTATGGATTGCCATTTCAAGTATTGCCCCGATTGGACTTCTTATGTCAGGATATGGATCAAATAATAAATATTCCTTTTTAGGTGGTCTGCGAGCTGCTGCTCAATCGATTAGTTATGAAATACCATTAACTTTATGTGTTTTATCAATATCTCTACGTGTGATTCGCTAAAACCTAAGCTTTTCGTTCTAGAAAAAAAAAAAGAACTTGAATAGAAATCCTCATTTTTTTATTCATTTATTGACTCTTTAGGTTAATAAAAGAAATTAGATAGTTATATATGAGTGAAAGAAAACACCTTCGAAATTCGCAGTAAACGTGGATTAAGTCTCATTTCCTATGTACAAGCGTTAAGGATAAGTAAACAAAAGTAAAAGTGGAGGAAGCCCTTACCCCAAGACAGGTCGATTGATCATCCTAGCTTGAAGCGGGCTTAAAAGACCAACCCTATAGAATTTTCATTTTTCATTAGCTATTGTATGTATTACAATATATATTAGATATATTAGGGGGGTTGAATAGGGGGTTGAAAACGCAAAGCGGGGGGATAGGAAGGAACACCAAAATACACACAACGGGTTAGTAATGTAGATTATGTCAATTATCTAAAAGGATACTTCTGCATAACATAAAAGAATACTAATTGGGGCTTTAAGTTGGTAGAAACGATCAGGCAGTACTCCCCACAATTCCGATCCAGAGCATGCTCCTATCCGCCAGTTAAAGAAATAACTATCAGGAACGAAATAATCCTTTACCCCCTTTTAAGCCCCATTTTCTCTCAGAAAGAAGAAGAGGAACAAAAAAATAGAAAAAATACAATTACAATCTAAAAGAATCCTTTCTTTCATATATTGATAGAAATCAAATTCGTGTCATGATTCATGAACTAGTGTAATGGCGAATTCTTTTTCGTAATCGAAAATAAAAGGATGGGTTGAAATATCGAGTGATATTTCTACAAGAGTATTTTATTGAAGGGTTGATTAAGTTATTACTCAACACAGAAAATTTGAAATTCGTAAAGGATGAGATTAATTCAGAAATACTGTTTTTTTATCCTTAGAGCAGACAGAATTCCAGTGGTATAATTGGGGATCCTCCGCTAGATTTTGACTTTATCCATCCTATAACCATATCAAAATCAAAATAACTAATACCGGTCCGGTCCTTACATTTATTTGTGGCCCTGAGGAGCCGTATGAGGTGAAAATCTCATGTACGGTTTTGTAATAGCGATGGAAACCGTAATGTTACCACCGACTATGATTATCTAACAGTTTAAGTACAGTTGATATAGTTGTGGCGCAATCAAAATATGGTTTTTGGGGGTGGAATTTGTGGCGTCAACCTATAGGGTTTATCGTTTTTCTAATTTCTTCCCTAGCGGAATGCGAGAGATTACCTTTTGATTTACCAGAAGCGGAAGAAGAATTAGTAGCCGGTTATCAAACCGAATATTCAGGAATCAAATTTGGTTTATTTTACGTTGCTTCCTATCTAAATCTACTAGTTTCCTCATTATTTGTAACAGTTCTTTACTTGGGAGGTTCGAATCTTTCCATTCCATACATATTTGTTCCTGGGCTGGTTGAAATAAATAAAGCGGATGGAATCTTTGGAACGACAATTGGTATCTTTATTACATTAGCTAAAACTTATTTGTTCTTGTTCATTCCTATTGCAACAAGGTGGACTTTACCGAGACTAAGAATGGACCAACTATTAAATCTTGGCTGGAAATTTCTTTTACCTATTTCTCTCGGTAATCTATTATTAACAACTTCTTCCCAACTCCTTTCGCTATAAAGATAAAGAAAAAAAGGAATACAATATTCGCTACTTGTCTCAAACAAGAGAAAGAAATAAACTCAAAACATTCATAGATATTCACAATATGTTCCCTATGGTAACCGGTTTCATGAATTATGGTCAACAAACAATACGAGCTGCAAGGTACATTGGTCAAAGTTTCATGATTACTTTATCCCAAGCAAATCGTTTACCTGTAACTATTCAATATCCTTATGAAAAATTAATCCCATCAGAGCGTTTTCGTGGTCGAATCCATTTTGAATTTGATAAATGTATTGCTTGTGAAGTATGCGTTCGGGTATGTCCTATAGATCTGCCTGTTGTTGATTGGAAATTTGAAACAGATATTCGAAAGAAACGATTGCTTAATTACAGTATTGATTTTGGAATTTGTATTTTTTGTGGTAACTGCGTTGAGTATTGTCCAACAAATTGTTTATCAATGACTGAAGAATATGAACTTGCGACTTACGACCGTCACGAATTGAATTATAATCAAATTGCTTTAGGTCGTTTACCAATGTCAGTAATTGACGATTTTACAATTCGAACAGTCTTGAATTCGCCTCAACGAAAAAACGTCTAAACCTTTTTAATTTCGAATTACTAAGGTTCAGTTTTGGTATAGTTGGTATAAAGGGATAAGGTTGTTTTTTTGCTTGGTCAATAACTCCAAATCCCAACTTTTGATTGGTTGATGAGAAGTACAACTACATTTGTATTGAAATGAAATGATATATAGACAGAAGCTTTTTCGAACTATATAGCTTCAATTTCAAATTGGCATTTAGAATAACGAAAAGAACGAAATTGATCCCAGAACAGTATCCGCATCAATTCCCACTTAGTAGATTCTAATTTCATTGAATTGGAATTGAGAATGTATCATAAATAATTTTTCCTGGTCGGCTCAATAAGGTCATGAAAAAGATTTCGATTTATTTATCTCCTATTTTAATATAATGGATTTGCCTGGACCAATACACGATTTTCTTTTAGTTTTTCTGGGATCGGGTCTTATATTAGGAGGTCTGGGAGTGGTATTATTTACCAACCCAATTTATTCTGCCTTTTCCTTGGGATTGGTTCTTGTTTGTATATCATTATTCTATATTCTATCAAATTCCCATTTTGTAGCTGCCGCGCAACTCCTTATTTACGTGGGAGCTGTAAATGTTTTAATCATATTTGCTGTAATGTTCATGAACGGCTCAGACTATTCCAAAGATTTTCAGTTGAATCTTTGGACTATTGGCGATGGTCTTACTTCTCTGGTTTGTACAAGTATTTTTTTTTCGCTAATCACTACTATTCTCGATACATCGTGGTACGGGATTATTTGGACTACACGAGCCAACCAGATTATTGAACAAGATTTGATAAGTAATAGTCAACAAATTGGAATTCATTTATCAACAGACTTTTTTCTTCCATTTGAACTCGTTTCAATAATTCTTTTAGTTGCTTTAATAGGTGCAATTGCCGTGGCGCGTCAATAACAAATCTTTATAACTAGGAACAGCAATCCCAATTCTACTTTTTATGTGTTATCACATTCATTATGTGTTATCACATTCATTTCCCTGAAATTCTTGTAAAGTATAGTTGAATACTATTCACAGATCAATAGAAAATCAAAATAGAATTTTTTTTATTCGATCTATTACCAAATAGATTCTTTTGTTCCGTACCTGGTATATTCTAAACAACCAAATCACTTGCATTATTATTATTGTTCAGATTGAAATGAATCGAAATTGGTACGGAGTTGGTTAATGATGCTCGAGCATGTACTTGTTTTGAGTGCCTATTTATTTTCGATTGGCATCTATGGCTTGATTACGAGCCGAAATATGGTTCGGGCCTTGATGTGCCTTGAACTTATACTAAATGCAGTTAATATCAATTTTGTAACATTCTCTGATTTTTTTGATAGTCGACAATTAAAAGGAGATATTTTTTCAATTTTTGTTATAGCTATTGCAGCCGCTGAAGCAGCTATCGGATCAGCTATTGTTTCGTCAATTTATCGTAACAGAAAATCGACGCGTATCAATCAATCGACTTTGTTGAATAAGTAGTATTTCTAAATCATAATATAATATTCCTCAATTCAATTTAGGATATTTAATATGCCCTAATTTCGATCCTGTTTGTGAAACTGTAAGAAATCAAAGTATCTTTGTTCCCTTGATCCAGAAGTGGATTAATTAGCAAAATTATGGTAAATCATTGATTCATCTGGTGTTTACATATGACATTTCAAAATTGACTAGATCGAAAATTAAAAAGTTCAAAACAAAAATAGATAGATCCAATGTCACATTCAGTAAAGATTTATGATACATGTATAGGGTGTACTCAATGTGTACGAGCTTGCCCCACGGATGTATTAGAAATGATACCTTGGGACGGATGTAAAGCAAAGCAAATTGCTTCTGCTCCAAGAACAGAGGACTGTGTTGGTTGTAAGCGATGTGAATCCGCCTGTCCAACGGATTTCTTGAGTGTTCGAGTTTATTTATGGCATGAAACAACCCGAAGCATGGGTCTAGCTTATTGATATTGATACGTTCCCGAAAAACCCACTTGAATCCGTTTTGAATACAGTTTTTTTTTTTACCGATTACCGACAAAAACCCGTACTCGAAAAAGAAAAAAAAAAAATACGAATATATTCTATTTTCGAGTTTCGAGCACGGGTTTTTCTGGGCCAAGTGTATCTTGTCTTTACCACGAATTATTTTCCTTGGTTAACACTAATTGTAGTTTTTCCGATAGCCGCGGGTTCTTTAATTTTTTTTCTACCTCATAGAGGAAATAAGGTGACTAGAGGATATACAATATATATATGTGTCTTAGAACTCCTTCTAACGACCTATGCATTCTGTTATAATTTCCAATTGGACGATCCATTAATCCAGCTGGCAGAGGATTATAAATGGATCACTTTTTTTGAGTTTGACTGGCGATTGGGAATAGATGGACTTTCCATAGGACCCATTTTACTGACGGGATTTATCACCACTTTAGCTACTTTAGCGGCTCGGCCAGTTACTCTGAATTCCCGACTATTCCACTTCCTGATGTTAGCGATGTACAGCGGTCAAATAGGATCATTTTCTTCTCGGGACCTTTTACTTTTTTTCATCATGTGGGAATTAGAATTAATTCCCGTTTATCTACTTCTGTCCGTGTGGGGTGGAAAGAAACGCCTTTATTCAGCCACAAAATTTATTTTGTACACGGCAGGAGGCTCCGTTTTTCTTTTAATAGGAGTTTTGGGTATCGGTTTATATGGTTCCAATGAACCAACATTAAATTTGGAAACATTAGTTAATCGGTCGTATCCTGTGGCACTGGAAATAATATTCTATATTGGATTTTTTATTGCTTTTGCTGTCAAATTGCCGATTATACCCTTTCATACGTGGTTACCAGACACCCACGGAGAGGCACATTACAGTACTTGTATGCTTCTAGCCGGAATCTTATTAAAAATGGGAGCATATGGGTTGATTCGAATCAATATGGAACTATTACCGCACGCTCATTCTATATTTTCCCCCTGGTTCATGATAGTAGGTACCGTGCAAATAATTTATGCAGCTTCAACATCTCCCGGCCAACGGAATTTAAAAAAAAGAATAGCCTATTCCTCTGTATCTCATATGGGTTTCATAATTCTAGGAATAGGCTCGATAACCGATATAGGTCTCAATGGAGCCGTTTTACAAATAATTTCTCATGGGTTGATTAGTGCTGCACTTTTTTTCTTGGCAGGAACGAGTTATGATAGAATACGTTTTGCTTATCTAGACGAAATGGGCGGACTAGCTATACCAATTCCAAAGATCTTCACGCTATTCAGTATCTTATCGATGGCCTCCCTTGCATTACCCGGCATGAGTGGTTTTGTTGCAGAATTGATAGTATTTTTTGGAATAATTACCAGCCAAAATTTTTTTTTAATGCCAAAAATAGTAATCACTTTTGTAATGGCAATTGGAATGATATTAACTCCTATTTATTCATTATCTATGTTACGGCAAATGTTCTATGGGTACAAGCTATTTAATGCCCCAAACTCTTATTTTTTTGATTCTGGACCACGGGAGTTATTTGTTTTGATCTCGATTCTTCTACCCGTAATAGGTATTGGTATTTATCCCGATTTCGTTCTCTCACTATCAGCGGACAAGGCCGAAGCTATTATATCGAATTTTTTTTTGTAGATAGTTTTCATGACTAAAAAAAATCAAAAAGAAATCCCATGATTTTAAAAAGAGTTCGTTATCCAATGAACAAAGAAATCCTTTTTCTTCTCTTACTCTTAAGTTAAATAAAAAGAAGAAGTAAAATAATTTAAATTCCATTTTTTAATTTAAATTAAATTGTGACCAACTGCCAAAGGCATTTGTAAGAACCTTTTGAATCGCCGCACTGCTTGATTCAAAAGGTTCTCGGCATCTTACACTAACACCAAGTTTCGTTTCGATCTCCGCGCTGTCCTATGTTTGTATTCATCAAACCCTTTCTTCAATTCAAATAGGTGTTAATTAAATGAACCATAACTATGTAACCCTATTCCTAATAGATTGACTCCGAAATAGCATATCCAAATTATAAAAAAGCCCATAGAAGCCACAATTGCGGAATTTACACCTTCCCATTTTGTATTTGTTCGAGTATGTAAATAAATCCCGAATATCGTCCAAGTAATAAATGCCCAAGTTTCTTTTGGATCCCAATTCCAATAAGACCCCCACGCCTCATTAGCCCATACTGCTCCCGAAAGAATACCTGTGGTTAAAAAGATAAATCCTAAACTAATAATACGATAACTCCAACGATCCAATTGTTGAATCACTTGAGACCTGTAATAATTTCTAGCGGAAAAACTATTTAGAAAAACATTCTTTTTTTCGTTCATGTATTGGATTTCACTGAAACAAAATGACCCATTTACATTTACAAAATTTTTTCTTTTCAAAAAAAGCCCTATCACTTTTCGAAATGTAATGACTAGAAGAGCCGTGGATAATAATGATCCACATAAAAGAGCTGCATAGCCCAATACCATCATACTTACGTGCATCATTAACCACTGGACTTGGAGAGCGGGTACTAATATTCTGGATTGATGCATTTTGGTTAAAAAACCCGAAGTCGCAAAGCCTTGGGTAAAAAAAGCACTTGGTGCCGTTATAGCGCTTAAATGATTTTGATTATTTTTAAAATCAAAAATCTTATGAATAATAGAGAAACTCCATGAAAGAAAGATTAATGATTCATATAAATCACTTAATGGGAAATGTCTCGAGTAAACCCAACGGGTGATTAATAATCCTGTTAGACAGAAAGCGGTAGCTGTCATCCCCCTTTCTGATGAAGCATATAGCCCTATGATTTCATCGACTAAGAAGGTTATTAAATAAATTGTAATTCCAATTGAAACGACCGAAAAGGATATATGCGTTAATATACGCTCCAAAGTTGAAAATATCATAAAAAAAAAAATTAAAAGCGAGAATACCTCAAATATACAGAATGGAAATCATAAATTAAATTCCTTAGAGCACTTTTTTTGTATATCTTTTTACAGATGCTATGCCGCCACTCGGACTCGAACCGAGATGCTCTAGCACTGCTTCCTAAGAGCAGCGTGTCTACCGATTTCACCATAGCGGCTTGCTCGAAATCATAATACCCTATTATTAGTCAATCGTCGAGATTGAAAGAGTCTATTTCAATGGATTTTTATTCATCAATTTGAAATTTGAATGCTTACTAAAAACAAAAAACATTGAAAGGGCTATTTAAAGATTCCGCCCCTTTTTTTGTTGTTGTATTTAATTATTTAAGGTTTCAGTTTTATTTAACTTAACTTTCATAGTTTCTTCTTTGATAAACTAGAACCTTGTAACGGCTGTAACTAAATAGTTCTAACTTCACTCCAGGGAACAACTCAAAAAGGGTTTCTTTCTTTTTTTTTTTTCATTTTTTAGAACTTTTGTGTTTGTGTTGTCGTAATTTTAGGTTTTTTTTTTTTCACTATTAATTTGTCCTAGGATTGATCAAATCAATTAGGTATTGGGCTGCACGTATTATAGAAAATAAAAAAAAAAAATTTCTTATTGTTTATGGTGGGGTGATGGGGAAAATAAGAATCCCCATCCTGGGAATAAAAAAATAGTAAAATAAAAAGAAAGGTGAAACTTTCTAGTTTGTCTTGATTCCGTTTTCAAATAAAAAAAAAAAAAGACTTTTTTTTTTTTTTTTATTTATTTTTATTTTCGAATTCAGTAGACAAATCAATTGGTTCAAAACATTACAAAAGGGAATGTTTACTTACTTTTTCGATTTTTCTAAATTCTATAGTATAAATTCAAAACACAATTAACTCATTTTTGTGTCTGGGGGATTCAGATTATTTCAACCTTTGAAGATTATTTCAACCTTTGATTATTTATTTGTTGTACAAAAAAAACTTTTTGAATTCCCAGTAGCAAGGGATTTCGCTAACGAAAAAGCCTTCAACGCTGCCCAGTACCCCCCTTTTTTCCAAAGATTTTTACGAATACGTTTTTTTAATATAGAAGTACGTTTTTTTGGAACTGCCATTCAAAAAAGAAAAGGTTAGTCATTGATCAAATTGGATGTGAAAGACATCTATTGTTAAAACAAATCATTTTTTAGTTTTACGGTTCATTTCATTATCTGTTTATTTTTTTTATACACTAACTACCTTTAGAAAAAAGAAATAAATCGAAATATGCAAAAATGGCATAAAATCTTACTAGAACAAAAAATAAATAAATAAATAAATGGAATAAGGGATTTTTTCAATTTATATTCCCTAAATATTGGAGAATAAAGTAATTCGTATTCCGGAGTTATTGGCGGCACCCTTAGATACCTATTCAAATCGATATCTCTAGGACGGATTGGGCCATATAACAGAAATAGAATTGGTTGAAGTTGATAAAAAAAAGAAAAAGCCCTTCCGCCCTTATCTCTGTCTATTTTCGGCCTGCTACATTTATCCATGAAAAATACATCGAACAGGTTTTATCTACCCAATCATTTTTGTCTAGTAATTGGTTATTAAATGTCTTTTATTATAATTAAATGTCTTTTATTATAATTATAATAGTAGACAATCAATACGTGCCGAGATGAACTAGTTAATGGTTGTGAATAAACAAAGAATAAAAAAACTAATTCGTATTTTATTGGGGAACGATAGGGGTCAGCCTATGATTTATATCAAATTTAATTTTGTGTAATTCTTTCGTCTTAATCTATGGACATAAATTAGTGTAATTAGAGAATAATAAGTGAAGTTTGAATTTGCTCTATCTTCCTAAAAATCTTACGTAGTATAAAGTATAAAATAATTATTTATTTTTGACTAGTAGCTTAGTTAGAACATTTGATTGTTTTTAACTTTTCATTTTTTTGAAGTTGGTGGGAAAGATTCAAAATAACTATGAATAGAAAAAGCGAATTTTATTTAAGTTTTTCATTTTAATACCTTAACCTTAATTTTTTTATTAATCCCTTTTAAATTTAAAAGAGATAAGAACCGGTGAATCAGAAACACTGAATTAAGAATAAAAAACAATTATTATTACTTTATTGATTTTATGGAACATACATATCAATATTCCTGGATCATACCTTTAGTTCCACTTCCAGTCCCTATGTTAATAGGGGTGGGACTTCTATTTTTTCCGACCGCAACAAAAAATCTTCGCCGTATGTGGGCTTTTATTAGTATTTTATTGTTAAGTATAGTTATGATTTTTTCGATCGATCTATCTATTGAGCAAATAGATAGAACTTCGATCTATCAATCCCTAAGGAGTTGGACCATCACTAGTGATTTGTCTTTCGAGTTCGGATACTTTATTGATCCACTTACTTCTATTATGTCAATATTAATCACTACAGTTGGAATTCTGGTTCTTATTTATAGTGACAATTATATGTCTCATGATCAAGGATATTTGAGATTTTTTGCTTATATGAGTTTTTTCAATGCTTCAATGTTAGGATTAGTTACAAGTTCGAATTTCATACAAATTTATATTTTTTGGGAATTGGTTGGAATGTGCTCTTATCTATTAATCGGGTTTTGGTTCACACGACCTATTGCGGCAGGCGCCTGTCAAAAAGCATTTGTAACTAATCGTGTAGGGGATTTTGGATTATTATTAGGGATCTTAGGTCTTTATTGGCTAACAGGCAGTTTCGAATTTCGGGATTTGTTCGAAATATTGAAAAACTTGATTTATAATAATGAGGTTAACCTTTTATTTGTTACTTTGTGTGCATTTCTATTATTTGCCGGCCCGGTTGCTAAATCCGCGCAATTCCCCCTTCATGTATGGTTACCCGATGCCATGGAAGGGCCTACTCCTATTTCGGCTCTTATCCATGCTGCTACTATGGTAGCGGCGGGAATTTTTCTTGTAGCTCGGCTTCTTCCACTTTTCATAGTCATACCATACGCAATGAATCTAATATCTTTGATAGGGATAATAACAGTATTTTTAGGAGCTACTTTAGCTCTTGCTCAACAAGATATTAAGAGAGGTTTAGCTTATTCTACAATGTCTCAATTGGGTTATATGATGTTAGCTCTAGGTATGGGGTCTTATCGAGCCGCTTTATTTCATTTGATTACTCATGCCTATTCCAAAGCCTTGTTGTTTTTAGGATCCGGATCAATTATTCATTCAATGGAAGCTATTGTTGGATATTTTCCAGATAAAAGCCAGAATATGGTTCTTATGGGTGGGTTAAGAAAGCATGTGCCGATTACAAAAACCGCTTTTTTAGTAGGTACTCTTTCTCTTTGTGGTATTCCACCTCTCGCCTGTTTTTGGTCCAAGGATGAAATTCTTAATGATACTTGGTTGTATTCGCCGATTTTCGCAACAATAGCTTTTTTCACAGCTGGATTAACCGCATTTTATATGTTTCGAATTTATTTACTTACTTTTGAGGGGCCTTTCAACTTTTGCTTGCAAAATTACAGTGGCAAAAAAAGAAATTCCTTATATTCAATATCTCTATGGGGTAAAGAAGAACCAAAACCGATTAAAAACAAATTTCATTTAGTTGTTTTATTAACAATGAATAATAATAAAAGGGCTTCTTTTTTTGCGAAGAAGACTCATCGAATTGCTAGTACTGTAACAAATATGCCCTTTATTACTATTTTTCCTTTTGGCGCTGCCAAGACTTTTTGTTATCCTCACGAATCAGACAATACTATATTATTTGTTATGCTTGTATTAGTCCTATTTCCTTTGTTTGTTGGAGCGATAGGAATTCCTTTGAATCAAGAAGTAATCGAGTCGGATATTTTATCAAAATTGTTAACTCCGTCTATAAATCTGTTACATCAAAATTCAACTCATTTTGTTGATTGGTATGAAGGTGTAAAAAATCCAACCCTTTCCGTCAGTATAACGTATTTCGGAATACTTCTAGCCTACTTTTTATATAAACCCTTTTATTCATCTTTACACAATTGGAACATATTTAATTTTTTTGCTA